AATTGGGACTGTTGTATCAAGCTTTTTTATAACACTTTCTATTAGAAATGAATTTTCTAGCATTTGACTTCGAACCACCGAAAGATTTAACTGCACACTTAAAAAGTAGGCTAAAAAGTCAAATGAATACTCATATAATTGATTTAGATGAATCCTTCGTGGTTGCGACCAAACACAAAAATGAAATTGCCAGAAATTTATAAAAAAATATTTCCATTTATTCATCAAAAAAAACGAACTCTTTGAAGACAAAACAAATTTTCCCTGATATCGAACATAATGCATGAAAGGATCCTTGAAGAACCATAGGGTGACTGAAAAATAATTAGCAAAGACTTTTCCAAGATGTTCCATTTTTCCATAGAAATCTATTCTCTCAAAAAAGACTCGGAAGTGTGTTAATCGTAAATGAGAGGATTTTTTACGGAGAAAAAGGAAGATGGATTCGTATTCAAATATATAGAAATTATATAGGAACAGGAAGAATCTTGGATTAGTTTTTGAAAAACTAGAAATCCAATTTTTTTGAAAAAAAAAAAAAGAGACTATTCCTATTCCAATTGCGATACTGGTGAAGAAAGAGCCTTAATAAATGAAAAAAATAGATATCTTTCAAGCAGTAGCGAAGGGTTTGAACCAAGAGTTCAAAATTAATTGGGTAAGGTATTTGTACATCTAACATATAATTTAAATAAGGAAATTTATCTTCTAAAAAAGGAAATATTGAATGAATTGATCTTAAATTATAAGATTTCAAAACTTCGGACCCTTCTAAAGAAGAGACTAATTGTAGGGAAAAGGGAATTTCCACAATAAGGGCAAATCCCTCTGATAGTCTTTGTAAATAAAAATTATTGTTGTACCCCCCAAGAAAAATCTTGTTAGAATCATTAGGGGAAAAAAGAAAGTGATTCTGTTGATACATTCGAGTAATTAAACGTTTTACAATTAATAAACTAGATTTATTGTCATAACGAGAATTTTCCAACCTATTTAAACCATGATCATAAGCAAGTGCATAAATATACTCTCGAAAGAGAACGGGGTATAGGTATAGTAAGTCATGTTGCCGAGATTTATCTAGTTCGAAATATCCTTGAAATTCCTCCATTTTTTTAATTAGATTTCAGACAGGAATAGGGAATTATGAGGTTATCAAATGATACATAGTGCGATACAGTCAAAACAGGGTATTCTATTATCCTAAGAAATCCGCTTAGATATACTAAGAAATACGCTAAGATAGAAAACCCCGAAAACATCATCGGCGGACTCTCGCTCCCCTCTTTTTCCATCTAATTGTTTTATATTTATTCTAGGATAACAGAATGGTTAGAAATCCTTTATTTTATCAACCCAATCGCTCTTTTGATTTTGGAAACAAAAAATTTCTTTATCAATATACTCTTTTTTTTTATACACATTTATCTCCATTTCACAATGAAAAAAGCTAATAATTAGGACTCATAAGAAAAATAAAAAAATAATCCGATCATAGGATAATATTTTCCCGTCCCAAGCACTAATATATTTTTAACGTCTAATTAGATTGGGGAATCATTCAAATTAAGAACGAAAGCTCGTTGCTTTTTTTTTCCTATCATTGGAGACAGTGGGCCCTATCCATCTATTAATTCAACCCAACTTTGAAATTTGTTTGTTCCGAGACAAGAATTCAAGCAAGGTTTTGGACCAGATCCGATAAAAATAAAATATTCTTAGAATTCTCCATTGATACGACATGCTGCTTTTTCCATTCATTCCTTTCTGGATCAGTCGTGGTCTTGCAAACTTTATTTATGGTATGGACGAATCTTTTGCTTCATATAAATGTGTAAAAAAATCGAGTCGCACTTAAAAGCCGAGTACTCTACCGTTGAGTTAGCAACCCCTATGATTAATAAAAACTAATAAAATAGGATGTGTAGATACAATCAAAATCAAAATAAAGATAAAGAATTCAATTCTACAAAAAAAAAAAAAACATTCTATTAAAATAAAATAGAATAAATAAATCTAATTGATTAGGAACATCAAAATGAACAGATCCGATGAAAAAAACCAAATCTATAGAACGTAAAAAAATAGATCCTTTTTTTCTATTCACGATCGAATTATATTTCTTTGATACACTCTTGTCAATTCTTTGATACAATCTTCTCAATATGACTGTTGAAAAAAGAATATAGAAAATTAAGTATATATATATGAAATCAGAATCCACTCAATTTTTTTTGAAATTCTAAAAAAAAAACAATATTAATTAAATTAATTAGTAGTTTCTCTCATGTTGTGTCAAATTCACATCGAAAAAAGAAATCGTTTTTCTCTCCTATATAAATTTGAAAAACTTTTCTCGTAGGATATTGTCTACTAATAAGTTTCTATTCCAACACGGAACGAAAGGGACAGTATATAGGATGAGTCAAATGTGATATTTAACTCGATTCATGATCCGAAAGTACGAGATAGAAAAGAATACACCAATCCTATGGATCCA